CGGCCCCCCCCCCTTTTTATTTTTATCGTGACAAATCTAGAGGGGTAGCTGTCTGTGGAAAATTAATTCATTGAAGTAGCATGCTTGTATCAGATGGGGTGGTATTTGTCCGTTAAACACTATTGGGGCTGTTGGTTTGTACTGTTTTAGAGTACAGGCTGTGTTTCAATATAGTGTCTGTTGCTTGGCTGTCTTGTTTTTGGGGTTTGGAAGATATTAATAGTCATGTGCGGGTATTGTGTTTATACGGGGGGTTAGGGGGGGTTTGCTAAGGTATCACATGTTATTTTTCACGCGTGTGCATGCGTATGCGTGTGCATGCGTATGCGTGTGCATGCGTATGCGTGTGCATGCGTATGCGTGTGCATGCGTATGCGTGTGCATGCGTATGTCCTGTAACCATTAAACGTTAATACTGGCTTAACTAAACTTATGCTCGTGAAAGTGTCTTATGCAAGTCTTCTGTGCACTGTCCCGAGACGGTTAATCCTAGTGTCCCGCTGGTGCTCTACCGGGTGGAGTCGTAAACATCGGACAATAGTAAGTCCAGCTTCAATTGATGTGGTGCGTCGGGGCCTTTGACGGCCATGGCTGAGTCCAAGCATACCCCAAAAATTAAAAAATACCAGAGGCATGACATCACAGTTATGTGTGGGCATGGGCTGATTAGTCACTAACCCATCGAGATGTCTTATTTAAGGGGAAAGAGTGGGCGATTTTAGGTGAGATGGCCCTGAAGTAAGAACCAGATGTCGTTTACACCCCAAGTTTAGAAACCCCCACGATTGATGGGCCCGGGGCAAGAAGAGGGATACTTTTCACAAGGGTTGTTGGTTTCACGTGAGTTGGTAGATTATGAGACACCCATTGGAAGGGGATAGTCATGTTGTCTGGGATTGATTTGACTTAATGGGGTATGTCCGACTAAGGATTTGGATGTCTTATGTACTTTGAGGATTTGGTGGTTGGTGTGATTATTCGTGTTGGGGTGTAGTTTTGTGGAGGGTGGGTTTGTTAGTGGGGTGAGAATTGGTGTTATGTAGGGGTGGATAGACATGGGGTTGAGTGGTAATGTGGAGTTATATGTTTATGTATTATAATAATATATGGGGAGTACAATATTATGCACGAATTACATAGGGCGGGTGTTCAAGGAATAGTTTAAGTAGAATATCAGCTTTGGGTGCTGATGGTGGAGCTGGAGGTTTCTTCCTTGAGTCTTTGGGGGAATTATTGTTCCTCTTTTCTGGTTTACAAGACCAGTGTAATAAATATACTACATAGACCTTCATTTTAGGAGATGGTTTTCTACAATACTCACTAGTGGCATAAGAACCAGGATAAGTAGAAAATAGAGGATAGATGCTAGTTGGCCGATAATGATGAATGGGTGTTCTACTGGTTGTCCTCCAATTCAGGTTAGGGTGAGGAGGTCTGCTACTAGTAGTCAGAACATGCATTGGCTGAGTGGTCGGAATATTATGCTTCGCTGTTTTGATGTGTGGAGTAGCGGTATTAGAGCCAGGATCAGGATGGATAGGACTAGGGCTAGTACCCCTCCTAGTTTGTTTGGAATGGATCGTAGGATTGCGTAGGCGAATAAGAAGTACCATTCTGGTTTAATGTGTGGAGGGGTGTTGAGAGGGTTAGCTGGGATGTAGTTGTCTGGGTCTCCTAGAAGGTCAGGTGAGAATAGGACTAGTAATAGTAGCATTAGGAGTAGGGCTAATGCACCTAGTATGTCTTTGATTGTGTAGTAGGGGTGAAATGGGATTATGTCCATGTCTGATGGGATTCCTGTTGGGTTGTTTGACCCTGTTTCGTGGAGAAATAGAAGGTGGACCACAACTAGAGCAGAAATGATGAAAGGAAGGAGAAAGTGGAAAGCAAAGAATCGTGTCAGGGTCGCTTTGTCTACGGAGAATCCACCTCAAATTCATTCTACTAGGTTGGTTCCGATGTATGGGATTGCCGATAGTAGGTTGGTGATGACTGTTGCCCCTCAGAAGGATATTTGTCCTCATGGAAGTACGTAACCCATAAAGGCTGTTGCTATTACGGCGAACAACAAGAGGATTCCTACATTTCATGTTTCTGTGTAGATGTATGATCCGTAGTAGAGGCCTCGTCCTACGTGGAGGAATAAGCAGATGAAAAACATGGAAGCCCCATTGGCGTGTAGATATCGTAGAACTCATCCGTAGTTTACGTCTCGGCAGATATGTGTGACTGATTGGAATGCTGTTGCTGTGTCTGACGTGTAATGTATGGCTAGGAATAGTCCTGTCAGGATTTGGATAAGTAAGCAGATTCCGAGTAGTGAGCCAAAGTTTCATCATGAAGAGATGTTTGAGGGGGCTGGGAGATCAATTAATGCGTCGTTGACTAGTTTGAGTAATGGGTGGGATTTGCGGATGTTGGTCATTATGGTTCTTATAGTTGAAGTACAACGGTGGTTTTTCATGCCATTAGTCACGGTGAGAGGCCGTGTAGGAATAATGACATATATTGTTTTTATCTTGAGTACTGTGTTTGTGGTGGGCTTTTTAGGGTTTTCTTCTAAGCCTTCACCTATTTACGGGGGAGTTGGATTAATTATTAGTGGTGGGGTGGGGTGTGGTATTGTTATAAATTTTGATGGTTCATTTTTGGGTTTAATAGTGTTTTTGATTTATCTGGGGGGTATAATGGTAGTTTTTGGGTATACTACAGCGATGGCAACGGAGTTATATCCGGAAGTGTGAGTATCAAATAAGGTAGTTTTAGGAGGTCTTGTGGTTGGGCTATTAATAGAATTGGTGTTAGTCTATTATGTGTTGGGAGAGGTGTATGAGGGTGCAGTTCTTGAGTTTAGTGATTTGGGTGATTGGGTAGTTTATGATGTAGAGGACTTTGGTTTTGTTGATAGTGAGGCTGTAGGAGTTTCTTCTTTATATAGTTATGGGGCGTGGTTAATTGTTGTTACTGGGTGGTCTCTATTTGTTGGGGTGGTTGTTGTTATGGAGATTACTCGTGGTAATTAAATATATTTAAATATAATCAGGGCTAATGTCAGTGTAATTAGAAAGGATAGGAAGTATAGTTTGATTTGGCCCTTTTGGCTGGAGATCATTATTGAGGTGTTTATTTGGAATGTGGAGATTGATTTTGGTAAAACACTTTCTAATCAGGTGATATCTAATAGTATTGAGGCTACTTTTTGACTAGCTAGGAGGTTGAGGAGTGGTTGAAGGCGGTGTATTGTGGTTGGGAAATAGCCTAGTAGGGTGGAGAATTTTGTAGAGTTGGAAGGGGACTTGAATTTTAGGTTTTGAGTTGCTAGGCTTAGTTCTAAGGCTACGGTGAAGCCTAGCAGGGTAATTAGTATGGCTGTTATTTTAAGATAAGTTGGTATTGTTATCTGTGGGATTGTCATGGGGGTAATGTTGTTTGAAATTAGGAATCCGGCAAAAATGCTTCCTAGTAGGAGGCGTTTAATTGGGTTAATGAGTAGTGGGTTATTTTCGTTGATTAGGATAAGTGTGGGAAATCGTGGTTGCCCTATTAGGGCAAAGTAAATGATTCGTGTGCTGTATACAGCGGTAAGGGAGGTTGCAATAAGGGTTAATATAAGGGCTCAGGCGTTGGTGTACGAGGTGTTAATGGACTCAATGATTAGGTCTTTTGAGTAGAACCCTGTTAGAAAGGGTATGCCAGTTAGGGCTAGGCTTCCTGCGATCAGTGCTGTTGTGGTGAAGGGCAGGGTTTTGTAAAGTCCTCCTATTTTTCGGATGTCTTGTTCATCGCTTAGGCTGTGGATAATGGAACCAGAGCATATAAATAATATTGCTTTGAAGAATGCATGCGTACAGATGTGTAGGAATGCTAGATGAGGCTGGTTGATGCCTACTGTTACTATTATTAGGCCCAGTTGGCTGGAAGTGGAGAAAGCTACAATTTTTTTGATATCGTTTTGGGTTAGGGCACAAATGGCTGTAAATAGGGTAGTGACAGCTCCTAAGCATAGTATCAGGGTTTGGATGGTTTTGTTATTTTCTGTGAGGGGGTAGAATCGGATTAGTAGGAAGATGCCGGCTACTACTATGGTGCTTGAGTGAAGTAGTGCTGATACAGGAGTGGGTCCTTCTATGGCGGAAGGGAGTCAGGGGTGTAGCCCAAATTGGGCTGATTTTCCTGTCGCTGCCAGCAGTAGTCCGGCGAGTGGGAGATTGGTGTCGGTAGGTTTGAGTAGGAAGATCTGTTGAAGTTCTCAGGTATTGAGGTTAAATAGGAACCATGCTATTGCTATTAGAAGGCCTACATCTCCAATTCGGTTGTACAGGATTGCTTGTAGTGCGGCTGTGTTGGCGTCGGCTCGTCCGAATCATCAACCAATGAGCATAAAGGATATAATTCCAACTCCTTCTCAGCCAATAAATAGTTGGAAGAGGTTATTGGCGGTTACCAGAATTATTATTGTGATTAGAAACATTAAGAGGTACTTGAAAAATCGGTTGATGTTGGGGTCTGAGTGCATGTATCAGAGTGAAAATTCTATAATGGATCATGTGACGAATAGTGCTACAGGTATAAAAATCATAGAGAAATAATCTAGTTTGAAACTGAGGGTGAGTTTTATGGTTTGGATTGTTATTCAGTGTCAGTTTGAAATTACTATGTCTTGTCCTGATTGAATAAAAATAATGGTAGGGACTAGACTTGTTATAAAGGCGTATGATACTATGGTTTTTACGTAGTTGGGGTAGGAGTTTTTGGTATAAGTGTTAAGGTTTGATATTATTACAGGCATAGTGAGGATTAGGAGAGAAAGTAGTATAGATGAGGTGAAGAGGTTTATTACTTTTATTTGGAGTTGCACCAATTTTTTGGTTCCTAAGACCAACGGATAACTACTATCCTTTAAAAGTGAGAAAAAGCCGCGATTTTATGCGCGGGGGCATGAGTTAGCAGTTCTTGCATACTTTTTCGGTAAATAAGAGGGGCTAGTCTCTGTTACTAGATTCACAATCTAGTGTTTTGTTTAAACTATATTTACAGTATAAAGTACCCAAAATGATTTTTGGGTTTATTGTTAGCAGGAGTAGTGGCAGGAGGTGTATTGCTATGAGTGTGTTCTCTCGGGTGTAGGACGGTGGGATGTTGTTAATATGGGGTGTTTGTTTTCCGCGTTGTGTTATGATTAACATATACAGGGAGTAGAGTGCGGTAATGATAATGTTAATTCCTATGAGAGCAATGGACAGCGAGGATCATGAAAATGTAGATATTACTACGAAAAGTTCTCCGATTAGGTTGATTGAGGGCGGGAGGGCTAAGTTTGTTAAGCTTGCTGCCAGTCATCAAGCTGCTATCAAGGGGAGAATGGTTTGGAGTCCTCGGGCAAGGATTATTGTACGGCTGTGTACTCGTTCATAGTTAGAGTTGGCTAAGCAGAATAGCATGGAGGAGGTGAGGCCATGTGCAATTATAAGAGCTGTTGCTCCTATGTAACTTCATGGGGTTTGAATTATGATAGCTACGATTACAAGAGCCATGTGGCTAACAGATGAGTATGCGATTAATGATTTAAGATCTGTCTGGCGTAGACAGATTGAGCTTGTTATAATTATTCCTCAGAGGGATAATATTATAAATGGATAGGCTATAAAGTTGGTTGTGGGGTTGAGTATTACGGTGATTCGTAGTATGCCATAACCCCCTAGCTTGAGCAACACGGCTGCTAGAACTATTGAGCCGGCAATTGGGGCTTCTACGTGTGCTTTGGGTAGTCATAGGTGAAGGCCATATAGTGGTATTTTGACTATGAAAGCCATTATGCAGGCTAACCATAGAAGGCCATTGCTTCAGGATTCGGTTAGGGGTTCTGACCAATATTGGGTGAGTAGGATGTTTAGGGATCCCGTGGTATTTTGGGTGTGAATTAGTGCAATGAGCAGGGGTAGAGATCCTACGAGGGTGTAGAATAGGAAGTACAGGCCTGCATTTAATCGTTCTGTTTGTCCTCCTCATCGTGTAATGATAATTAGGGTTGGCACTAGGGTTGCTTCAAATAGGATGTAAAAAAAGATTAGCTCAGTAGCTGTGAATGTTATGATTAGGAAAGTCTGCAGTATAATTAGTATTGTGATGTAGACTTTTTTTCGTGCGTAGGATTCTTTGGTCAGGTGAAATTGGCTCGCGATAATTATTAGTGGTAGGAGTCACATGGACAGTATTAGTAGGGGGGTTGATAGGGAGTCTGAAAAATATGTTAATGATATGTTTAGGCTGTTGTCGTTGAATTGATTTAGTAGTGGTAGGCCCACTAGTGTGATCATGAGGCTGTGGGCTGTGGTGTTAATTCAGATTATGCTATTTTTAGACAGTCAGGTTAGTGGAATTAATATGATGGTGGGTATGATGATTTTTAGCATTGCAGGAGATTTAGGTTTTGGACGTGGTCGACGCCATATGTGTTGGATACTATGACTAGCAGGGAGAGGCCCAGAGCGGCTTCGCAGGCTGCGAACACTAGTATAATGATTGGGATCATATTGGCTAGGACTAAGTGGGAGTTGAGGATGGTAATTGCTATGGTTACGAATAGTGAGAGTATTATGCCTTCTAGGCACAACAGGGAGGATATTAAGTGGGACCGGTATATTAGTAGGCCTAATAGGGATACTGTGAATGCTAATACTATGTTTATATAGATGAGGGCCACTTGATAATTATGAGCTTTGTCATAATTTAATGAGTCGAAATCATTTGTTTTTATTAAACTAATTATCAGTTATTGTTTATTCGGCCCATTCTAAGCCTTTGTGGGATCATTCGTAGGCGAGGCTAATGGCTAGTAGTGAGATTAGTATGAGGGATATTATGAGTATGGTTTTTAGATTATTTGTTTGGGAGGCTCATGGGAGTGGTAGAAGTAGGGCAATTTCTAGGTCGAAAAGAAGAAATGTGATTGCTACTAGGAAGAATTTTATGGAGAAGGGGATGCGGGCTGATCCTATAGGGTCAAATCCGCATTCGTAGGGGCTAGATTTTTCAGCATACGTATTTATTTGAGGTATTCAGAATGCGACTAATACAAGTAAGGATGCAATTAGGGCGTCAATTAGTAGGGTTAGTATGAGGTTTATTACTCTTTTTCGGGGTATACCGAAGCTAATTGATTGGAAGTCAATTGTATTATTTATACTAAAAGAGTATGAGCCTCATCAATAGATTGAGACGTATAGGAATAGTCAAACTACGTCTACGAAGTGTCAATATCAAGCGGCGGCTTCGAAGCCAAAGTGATGTTTAGAGGTGAAATGGAATTTTAATTGTCGAACAAAGCATACGAGAAGGAAAGTAGAGCCAATGATTACATGGAGGCCGTGAAATCCTGTGGCTATAAAGAATGTAGAGCCGTATACTCCATCGGCAATTGTGAAGGGAGTTTCGTAGTATTCTGAGGCTTGAAGTAGGGTAAAATAACCTCCTAGGATAATAGTAATAAGCAGGGCTTGAAGCATTTGTTTGCGGTTTCCCTCCATGAGGCTGTGGTGAGCTCAGGTAATAGAGACGCCGGAGGCCAAGAGTACGGATGTATTTAGTAGGGGGACTTCCAGGGGGTTTAGGGGGTGAATTCCCGTAGGTGGTCAGCATCCCCCTAGTTCTGGGGTTGGGGCTAGGCTTGAGTGGTAGAAAGCTCAGAAGAAGCCGATAAAAAAGAAGACTTCTGATACGATGAATAGAATCATTCCATATCGTAGGCCTTTTTGTACGATAGGTGTGTGGTGTCCTTGGAAAGTACTCTCCCGCACAACATCTCGTCATCACTGGTATATGGTTAGTGTGTTGGTGAGGAGGCCTAGTGAGAGGAGGGAGATTGAGTTGGAGTGGAATCATATTGCTAGCCCTGATGTTAGTAGCAGAGCTGAGAGGGCTCCTGTAAGTGGTCATGGGCTTGGGTTTACTATGTGATATGCATGGGTTTGGTGGGTCATTAGGTGTTATCATGTAGGTATAGGCTTACCAACAGGGTAAATACGTATGCTTGAATTAGGGCTACTGCGAATTCAAGAATTGTCAAGAGGGCTAGAATAATAAATGTAATGAGAGCGGTGGCTGTACTGATGCTTAGTAAAGTCAGGGTGGCCCCTCCAATCAGGTGAATCAGTAGATGTCCGGCGGTAATATTTGCTGTGAGTCGAACTGCTAGGGCTATCGGTTGAATAAAGAGACTAATGGTTTCGATGATAATTAGTATTGGGATGAGGGGGACAGGTGTGCCTTGGGGGAGGAAGTGGGCAAGGGATGCCTTGGTTTTGTGTCGGAATCCTAAGGCTACTGTGCCTGCTCATAGGGGGATAGCCATTCCAAGGTTTATTGAGAGTTGAGTTGTTGGTGTAAATGAGTGGGGCAACAGCCCGAGTAGGTTTGTTGATCCGATAAATAGGATTAGTGTTATAAGTATTAAGGATCACTTTTGTCCTGTGGTGTTGTGGATACTCATTATTTGTTTGGATGTAAGGTGAAGGAGTCATTGTTGGATTGCGATGAGGCGGTTGTTGATGAGACGGTTCGTTGATGGGAATAAGATGCTTGGAAATATAATAATTAGTGTAACAATAGGAAGTCCTATTAGTGTTGGGGTAATGAAAGAGGAGAATAAATTTTCGTTCATTTGGATTCTCAGGGGGATTTGTGTTCTGTGGTTTTTGTGATCACAGGTTCTGGGGTTAGGTAGTAGCTGTGTTTTGAGACTTTAATTTGTATAATAATAAAAAGGGTTAGGATTATAGATAGAATAGTGATAAATCATGTGGATGTATCTAGTTGCGGCATTTCATTGAGGGGAGGGCACAACTCCCAATCTTTAACTTAAAAGGTTAATGCTTAAAGTTTAGCTTCTCAATGAGTTTATAGTATGGAGGAGGATCATTTTTCGAAGAATTTTAGGGGAACTATTTCAAGGACGATGGGTATGAAGCTATGGTTGGACCCACAGATTTCAGAGCATTGGCCGTAGAATAATCCTGGTCGTGTGGATAGCAGGGTTGTTTGGTTTAGGCGTCCAGGGATTGCGTCTGTTTTTAGGCCCAGGGAAGGAACAGCTCATGAATGTAGTACGTCTTCGGAAGAGATTAATATCCGAATAGTTAATTCTATTGGTAAAACTACACGATTATCTACCTCTAGAAGTCGAAGTTCTCCTGGCTTGAGGTCTTGGGTGGGAATTATGTACGAGTCAAAAGTAAGGTCTTCATAGTCTGTATATTCGTAGCTTCAATATCATTGATGGCCCATTGTTTTTACTGTTAAGTATGGGTTATTAATCTCGTCCATTATATACAGAATTCGTAGGGAGGGAAGTGCAATTATAATGAGAATAATTGCTGGGAGAATAGTTCAAATGGTTTCTACTTCTTGTGCGTCTATGGTACTAGTGTGGGTTAGGCTAGTCGTGAGTATGACTGAGATTAGGTAGAGTACTAGCGAGCTGATGAGGAAAACGATTATTAATGCATGGTCGTGGAAATGTAAAAGTTCTTCTATGATGGGGGATGTAGCATCTTGAAATCCTAGTTGGAAGGGGTATGCCATGGAGGCATACAGGGGTCTAACCTGTAACTTAACTTTGACAAAGTTATGTAATTTTTACTAATACCTCTTCAGTGGAGAAAGACATAGTGGTTATGGTGTTGGCTTGAAACCAATTTCAGGGGGTTCGAATCCTTCCTTTCTTATTTGGGGTTTACATAAGTGGGTTCTTCAAATGTGTGGTATGGGGGAGGGCATCCGTGTAGTCACTCTAAATTTAAAGAGGAGAGTTCAACGGTGGAGACTTCTCGCTTTGAGGCAAAGGCCTCTCAAATCATAAATACCATTAAGATCACTGCTGTCAGTGAGATGAAGGAGCCTATAGAGGATACTGTGTTTCAAGTGGCGTACGCGTCTGGGTAGTCTGAGTATCGTCGAGGCATTCCTGATAAGCCTAAGAAGTGCTGGGGGAAAAATGTTATATTGACTCCTACAAATATGATGAGGAAATGAATTTTGGCTCAAGTGGGGTTTAATGTATACCCTGAGAATAGTGGGAATCAGTGAACAAACCCACCTATAATGGCGAAGACTGCTCCTATAGATAGGACATAGTGAAAATGAGCTACTACGTAGTATGTGTCATGAAGCACAATATCTAGTGAAGAGTTAGCTAGGACGATGCCAGTAAGGCCCCCTACTGTGAACAGGAAGATAAAGCCTAGCGCTCATAGTATTGCTGGAGACCATTTGATATTTCCTCCATGCAGAGTAGCAAGTCAGCTGAAGACTTTGACTCCTGTAGGGATGGCAATAATTATAGTTGCGGAGGTAAAATATGCTCGGGTGTCAACATCTAGCCCTACTGTAAATATGTGGTGGGCTCAGACGATAAACCCTAGGAAACCAATAGATATTATGGCTCATACTATGCCTATGTAGCCAAAGGGTTCTTTTTTACCTGAATAATAGGTGACGATGTGTGAGATTATTCCAAATCCGGGCAGGATAAGAATGTATACTTCTGGGTGGCCGAAGAATCAGAAGAGGTGTTGGTATAGGATTGGGTCCCCTCCCCCGGCGGGGTCAAAGAAGGTAGTATTTAGATTTCGGTCTGTAAGTAGTATGGTGATCCCTGCGGCTAAAACTGGAAGGGAGAGTAGGAGTAATACAGCGGTGATTAAAACAGATCAAACAAACAGAGGGGTTTGGTATTGAGATAGAGCTGGAGGTTTTATATTAATAATTGTTGTAATGAAGTTGATGGCTCCTAGGATGGATGAGACTCCGGCTAGATGTAGTGAGAAAATTGCTAGGTCCACTGAGGCTCCTGCGTGGGCTAGGTTACCAGCTAGGGGAGGATATACTGTTCACCCAGTTCCAACTCCAGCCTCTACTGTGGAAGAAGCCAGTAGTAATAGGAATGAGGGGGGAAGAAGTCAGAAGCTCATATTGTTCATTCGGGGAAATGCTATATCGGGGGCACCAATTATCAGGGGAATTAATCAATTCCCGAAGCCCCCGATTATAATGGGCATAACCATAAAGAAGATTATTACGAATGCGTGGGCTGTTACGATGACATTATAAATTTGGTCATCTCCTAGTAATGCTCCTGGTTGACCGAGTTCTGCTCGAATAAGCAGGCTAAGGGCAGTACCGACTATTCCGGCTCAAGCGCCAAATAGGAGATATAGGGTGCCAATATCTTTGTGATTAGTTGAGAAGAGTCAACGGTTTATGAACATGGGTAAAATGGCTGAGTAGGCATTAGACTGTAAATCTAAATACAGGGGTTAAGTCCCCTTTTTACCAAGCCCTGTGGTGTAATGTCTCATGCTGAATTGCAAATTCAGAGAAGCAGCTTCAATCCTGCCGGGGCTTCTCCCGCCTTTTTTTCCGGCGGCGGGAGAAGTAGATTGAAGCCAGTTGAGTAGGGTTTTTAGCTGTTAACTAAAGTTTCGTGGGATCAAAGCCCACCAATCTAGTAAGGGCTTAGCTTAATTAAAGTGGTTGATTTGCGTTCAATTGATGTGGGATACAGGCCTGCAGTCCTTATTTCAGGAACTAAATGTGTTGCATTTACTGGGGGCTTTGAAGGCTCCTGGTCTGAGGGTTAACCTAAGTTCCTTTTATTCTAAAAGGATCAGTATTGGTGATAGTGGTAGGATCAGGGTTGATAGGATAATTAGGGGCGGTAGGTAGGGTGTTGTGTTAGTGGAATTGAATTGTCATTTGAGTTTTATGTTGTTTATTGATGGGAATGTTGTTAGGGATGTGGAGTATGTTAAGCGTATATAGAAGAACAAGTTGAGTAGTGCTGTGACGACTATAATGGTTGGTAAGATGATGCTGTCGTTTTTTGTTAGTTCTTGTAGGATTATTCATTTTGGTAAAAATCCTGATAGTGGGGGTAGTCCTCCAAGTGACAGTATAGACACTAGGATGGTTGTAGCGATCAGGGGTGTTTTGTTTCATGTGTGGGATAGGGATAGTGTTGTTGTTGTTGAGTTTAGTATAAATATTAAGAGGGTAGTGGTTGTTAGGAGAATGTAGATTGCTAGGTTTAAGAGGGCTATTGTTGGGTTAAACGTTATGATGGCTGTTATTCATCCTATATGGGCAATTGATGAGTAGGCCATGATTTTTCGTAGTTGGGTTTGGTTCAGTCCTCCTCATCCTCCTGCGGCGATTGATAGGATTGATAGTGTTAATATTAGGTTTAGGTTGATTGTGGGTGAGATCTGATAAAGGATTGATATGGGGGCTAGTTTTTGTCAGGTAAGCAAGATTAGGCCGGATGAGAGTTGGATACCTTGGGCTACTTCGGGCACTCAGAAATGGAATGGGGCTAGTCCTAGTTTTATGGCTATAGCCAGGGTTATGATAACTGATGCTGTGGGGCTCAGGGGGGTTGTGGTAGATCATTGGCCTGAGTGTACGAGGTTAATTGTGATGGCTAGTATTAGAAGTATTGATGCTGTTGCTTGTGTTAAGAAGTATTTGGTGGAGGCTTCTATAGATCGTGGATTGTATTTTTTTATAAGGATTGGGATGATTGCTAGTATATTTAGTTCAAATCCGATTCACACTATGAGTCAGTGTGAGCTCATTATTACGATTAGTGTTCCTAAAATTACGGTTAATATGATAATAATAAGGGTAATGGGGTTTATTAGTACGGGAAGGATATGAACCAACATTTTCGGGGTATGGGCCCGATAGCTTATTTAGCTGACCTTACTTAGAACATGGTGTAGTGTGGTAGCACTAAGATTTTTGAATTCTTCAGAGTAGGTTCGAATCCTATTGTTCTAGAAATAAGAGGGCTTTCACCTCTATGTTTTACTCTATCAAAGTAATTCTTTTGTCAGACATATTTCTTATGTTTGTGGTGGGATGCTTGCTATGGTGATGGGGATTGTTACATGTCATATGCATAGGGCTAGTGTGAGAGGCAGAAAATTTTTTCATAGTAAGTGCATAAGTTGGTCGTATCGGAATCGTGGATAGGATGCTCGGATTCATAGGAAAGTCACGGTCAGTAATAAGATTTTGATGACTAGGTTGATTGAGTAGAGTTCTGGTATTAGGGGGCTGTGAAATGCGCTTAGGAATAGGATGGCTGTGAGGGTATTTATTATTAGAATGTTGGCATATTCTGCTATGAAAAAGAGGGCGAAGGGTCCTCCAGCGTATTCTACATTGAAGCCGGATACAAGTTCGGATTCTCCTTCGGTTAGGTCAAATGGGGCTCGGTTTGTTTCTGCTAGGGTGGAAATAAACCACATTATGGCTAAGGGTCATGATGAAAGGAGGAGTCATGTGTGTTCTTGGGTCGTGATTAGGGTGGATAGAGAGAATGACCCGCTTAGGAGTAGGACTGATATTAGGATAATTGCTAGTGTAACTTCGTAGGAGATTGTTTGTGCTACTGCTCGAAGGGCTCCGATTAGAGCATATTTTGAGTTGGAAGCCCAGCCAGATCATAGGATTGAATATACTGCCAGGCTTGATATGGCTAGCATAAATAATACGGCTAGATTTATGTTAATTAGGGGGTGGGGTATTGGGAGAGGAATTCATATGATTAGGGCTAGTGTTAGGGCTAGGATTGGTGCGATGATAAATATAGATGGGGAGGAGGTGAGGGGGCGTAGGGGTTCTTTGATGAATAGTTTTATGGCGTCAGCTAGGGGTTGGAGTAGACCATAGGGGCCTACTACGTTGGGTCCTTTTCGGAGTTGTATATAGCCTAGTACCTTTCGTTCAATAAGGGTGAGGAAAGCTACAGCTAGCAGGATGGGTACGATAACTGTTAGAAGGTTGAGTAGAAACATAAGTGTTAGGGAGAGGAGTTGAACCTCTGATTATAAAAGCTTAAGTTTTATGCAATTACCGGGCTCTGCCACTCTAACGTGTAAAAACCCTATTCTCGGGCTTTGTGGTTGTAACTATTAGATTAAGATTATTTCATCTATTGGGTCTAAGGCGCCTGTTTTGGGTTGGCCTTGTTTCTCTTGTCCTTTCGTACTGGGAGGAACTCATAATAGATAGAAACCGACCTGGATTACTCCGGTCTGAACTCAGATCACGTAGGACTTTAATCGTTGAACAAACGAACCATTAATAGCGGCTGCACCATTGGGATGTCCTGATCCAACATCGAGGTCGTAAACCCTGTTGTCGATATGGACTCTCAAACAGGATTGCGCTGTTATCCCTAGGGTAACTTGTTCCGTTGATCAATTATTTGGATCAATAAGTGATGGTTTGTTTTGACTTGTTAGTCTTGATTTTAATCACTCGGAAGTTGTTCTGTATTCCGAGGTCACCCCAACCTAAATTGTTAACTCATTGTGCGGTTGTTTGTGTTTCCTTAGAGTATTGTTGATTGCTTATGAGTTAATTAATTAAAGCTCCATAGGGTCTTCTCGTCTTATTTATGGATTCCCGCCTCTTCACGGGAAGGTCAATTTCACTGATTGGAAGTAAGAGACAGTTAAACCCTCGTGTGGCCGTTCATACAAGTCCTTATTTAGAGAACAAATGATTATGCTACCTTTGCACGGTCAGGATACCGCGGCCGTTTAACAGATGTCACTGGGCAGGCAGTGCCTCCAATAGTGGTCATGCTGGAGGTGATGTTTTTGGTAAACAGGCGGGGTTTGTGTTTGCCGAGTTCCTTTTACTTCTTTTAATCTTTCCTTGGGGCACTCCTGTGTTGGGCTAACAGTTAATTTGACATGTATTTTAGTTGTGGGGTTGAGTTGTCTTGCTGTTAACTATCAGTGGTTTATCCGCTCTGATATAAGTTTGTGCGAGGAGAAGCTGGTTCTTGTTACTCATATTAACAGTGTCTCTTCTACTTAGTAGTAGAATAGCCCAGTTTTAAGCTAGGGGTTCGTAGATATTATGGGAATTAGGGCTTGTGTGAATCGTTGAGCTTGAACGCTTTCTTAATTGGTGGCTGCTTTTAGGCCAACTATGGGGTGGGTTCTCTACTTACTCTCTAGTTAAGGTTGTATCCTGTATCCAAAAGGCTGTACCCTTTTGGACTATATTTTAAGTCTGCATTTGAGTTGGAGGTCTTTTGGGCAGGACTTAAAGTTGAACTAAAATTCTGTTCTGGGCAACCAGCTATCACCAGGCTCGATAGGCTTTTCACCTCTACCTAGAAGTCTTCTCACTATTTTGCCACATAGATGAGTTTGCTCTTTAGCTGCTCTTAGGTAGCTCGTCTGGTTTCGGGTTGTTTGGCTCAAGTTCTCTTTGTCAAATTTTTCTAGTTAAATCATTATGCAAAAGGTACAAGGGGTAATCTTTGCTTTATTTTACTTTTAATTAGTCTTTCATCTTTCCCTTGCGGTACTATCTCTATAGCGCCTATTATAATTTCTATCTCCTATACTTTTATTGGAATAAATGTTTTGTTTTATTAGTTTAAGTAAGTTGTGTTTAATATGGTTTTTGGGCTAGTATTTGTTCAAAGTGGCCATGATTATATGGAATCTTCTGGGTGTAGGCCAGGTGCTTTGGTTAAGCTACACTTTGGTTTGTCCAAGCGCACTTTCCAGTACGCTTACCTTGTTACGACTTGTCTCCTCTAATATGTGTGTACGTTTGTCAATATAGTTGATTATCCGTCTCTTAATACTTGAGGAGGGTGACGGGCGGTGTGTGCGTGCTTCATGGCCTCATTCAATTAAGCTCTCTATTCTTAATTTACTACTAAATCCTCCTTCTATTTTCGATTTCACGAAAATTTTCGTTTATGTTCTATGTTAGAAAATGTAGCCCATTTCTTCCCAGCCCATAGGCTACACCTTGACCTAACGTTTTTATGTTTTATGGTTTTGCTTACTGTGATTCCTTTTTAGGGTTTGCTGAAGATGGCGGTATATAGGCTGTATTAGCAAGGACTGGTGAGGTTTATCGGGGTTTATCGATTACAGAACAGGCTCCTCTAGAGGGATATAAAGCACCGCCAAGTCCTTTGAGTTTTAAGCTGTTGCTAGTAGTACTCCGGCGAGCAGTATTGTTGTCTTTTACTGCTTTGGTTTAGGGCTAAGCATAGTGGGGTATCTAATCCCAGTTTGTGCCTTAGCTATCGTGTGGTAGGATCATTTAAAATCACCTTCGTGGTTTATTTTAGTCTTGACTTTAGCTTTTTACGGCATAGCCAGGCTTTAATTTTATTTTTATTTCGCTCTTTAACACGCCTTACGCCGTATGCCTATTGACTTGGGTTAATCGTATGACCGCGGTGGCTGGCACGAGATTTACCAACCCTTGAATTAGTATGGCTTAGTCGAACTTTCGTTCATTGCTTAATTTTTATCACTGCTGTATCCCGTGGGGGTGTGGCTAGGCAAGGCGTCGTGAGCTACTTGAATTAGTGTGCTTGATACCCGCTCCTTTCAACCAACTGATGATTTGAAGGGCATTTTCACCGGAGTGCTGATACTTGCATGTGTAATCCTACTAAGGGCCAATAGGAAGGCTGGGACCAAACCTTTGTGTTTATGGAGTAGTGTCTACTCATCTAGGCATTTTCAGTGCCTTGCTTTGCGTTAAGCTACATTAAC